CTATCTGTTGCGGATCGAGGGCCCCTTCCCCTTCTTCAAACTCCGATTCGTATTTTTCATATAGAAATCTCTGATCAACGATAGAACAAGATCCATTTTGCATCATATCTAACTGATTCCTTGGTTCGGACCGAAGAAGTAATGTCACTCGATTATCATCAAACTGACTGCAATATCTTTCTGTCCGTGAGGATCCCGCCAGAGCCAGAGCGCCTTCTACTTCTAATAGTAATAATAGTAATAGGCCATGAACTAGATCAGAATCATTCTCAACGAATCCATAAGAAGTGATCCAATTTTTTTCATCGTGTCTGGATGAAGACCAAAGATCTTGAGCGACCGATCCGGCAGAACAACTCAAAAGATAAAGAAGTATCGTTAATTTCTTCATGCTCGTTCCAAGTTCGAAGTACCATTTGTACAAATAAGAATCCCCTCCCTTACATGATTTCTTCTTCATATAGATAGATATAGGATCTATGGGGCAATTACTTAGAAGTACATTTTGTGTAACAGCCCTTCCTATCTGATAGAAAAGGATCCCATGATCCTGAACCGATCTTATCTGGGATCGAAAATCCCAAGTTTTTCTATGAAGAGCTGATCTAATTGTATTAGTTTCTATAATGGATTTCTTCTGTGTAATACTAATCGATAGGGCCTCATTGATAAGTGCTACAAGATCTCGCGCATTGGAACCCATGGTTATGGACCCGAATCCGTTAGTATGGAACATCTTCTTTTCCAAGTGAAATCCCCTAGTATATGAAAGAATGAAAAAGTGCTTTCGTTGTTGTGGAAGAAGAAGCCTTCGTATCTTAATGCATGTATTGAATTTATTCGGAGCTATTAGAGCGGGATCCACTTTTTGGGGAATATGAGTCGAAGCAATAACAAGAATCTTTCCAGTGGAACATCTTTCACAATCCCTGGAGAGATAGTTCTCTAATAGACCGAGGGATAAGTAATTCGACTCATTCACATGCAGATCATGAATGTTTGGAATCCATATTATGCAAGGAGACATTGCTTTTGCTAATTCGAATTGAAGGGTGATATCAAATCGGTCTATTTTCGGCGTCATATACATAGTTAGCACATTCGTCATAGTTAGCAGCTCCGTATCAATATCAAGGTCATCATCACTATCATCAATATCGTCACTATCATCAATATCGATATCGTCACTATCATCAATATCGTCACTATCATCAATATCATCAATAAGATAACCCTTAGGCTTGTCATCCAGGAACTTGTTCGGAAATACCGTAATGAAAGGAACATAGGAGTTTGTCGCTAGGTATTTGACCAAACAGGATCGTCCAGTTCCTATAGAACCTATCACTAAAATACCTCTAGAAGGGGATAGGGCTAAGCGGAGCGAAAAGGGTTTTCCATGAGGAGATGGGGAATGAAAACTATTAGCCCCACACGAGGTTTGTGAATAAGTGATTGTCTGATAATGAGCAAGGAATATCCGTCTTTCTGCTAAACAGGATCTATTGAACTCATAATTCATTAGATCCTTTTGATGAATGTCAACTAAGTATCGTAAGGAAATTGATCCCGGTTGTTCAATCATTTGATAACCAGAGTCATTCTTTGATAAATGATCACTATGAGTCAGACTCAATAGAATTTGATCAATCCTTTTTTCTGTCGTTAAGGTGGAGAACTGAACCAAGAATTCTCTTTCTTCATCATCAATCGAATCACTGTTCGCGACCCAGAATTCTATTTTCTCATCAATCCAATCACCGTTCACGTTTTTTCTTTTTCTTATCAATGAATAGATCTCTTTACTTGTACGACTTAGATGTCTCGTATTTCTCGAAAAAATGATTCGATTGATGGGATTTGGTATGATACTTACAAGATCGATGAGATTGATCTTCCAATAGTTATTCTTAGAACGTATTGATTTGACCCCATAAGCGGGACCACCACCCAATAGCATGTTGCCACCAGAAGCAGAACCCCGTATTTCTTCCAGAGAATCTCCTAATTGTTCCAGAACAACTAGAAAGAGATTCTTTAACCAGAAAGAATTCAGTTCAGATGTAGGATACCTATCCAGAAGTTTTCGAAATTCCATCATGTATGATGGAATCATCAAAGATTTGATCTTTTCTAACTCTGTCTGTAACTCACTAGAGGCTCGGGAAACAAAGAGAAGATGTATACGAACGAGATATCCAGCAACAAGAAGAAGGAAAAAGATGGAATAGAGGAACTCCCGAGCATTTGTTGATCTCAGATGTGCCCATATCAATGGAACGGGTGACTCATTATTTCGATGAATCATTTCTTCGGACAGAAGAAGATTCTGTAAACATTGACTCGAAATCTCACTTATCAGAGTCCATTGTGGAAGAATCTTCTGAGGAATTGGCCGTGATATATCTGATCCATGCATCATATCATGAAAAATGGATACAAATTTTTGACTACTACTCAGTATCGGCAATGGGTCTGAAAGAGTATCTAAAAGGGTGAA